ATTGATACAAAAGATAAATAGAAGAAAAGATAATAAGAGATACGCCCTCCTCCTACATATTTTATGCCCTCTCCTACAAAGAAACCCGTAATACCAACGCCATTCGTAATTCCATCAATTACTCGTCTATCAAAAAAATGAGTTAATTCAGCTAATCCTCTTAGACCCTTAGTAAAAGATGTTGCATAAAAAGCATCTATGTAACCACGATTATATGACCAACTATATATTATATTTATTAGTTTGTCTCCCCAAATGCGCGTCTGACCATTTTTTAAATTAAAATTTTGTAAAGATGAATAAAGGGGCTTATATAAAAGGGACGCTATAAGTATTCCAAAACATGCTATACTGACTGAAAAAATAGCATTTGCCAAAAATTCATACCAATCCACCGAATCAGTCAAATTTTTATGTAAAAGATTTATAGACGGAGTTAACCATTTTGATAATATATCCAAACCCATTCCTTCTTGATTCAAAGGAAGTGCCAGGGATCCCACGAACAAGGTAAATAGAACCAATACAAGCAAAGAGAATAACATAGTATTATCTGATTCATGGGGATAGAAAAAACTTTTTTTTTTACAAGTTTTTAAATGAATAATAAAAGGTTGGTTGATGGTTTTTACCATATTATCAATTTGGTTTTGGGATGCCGTCTTAGAAAAAAAAGAAGCCTTCTCATTAGGATTCATTATTAATAAACTTATATATATATATTTTTTTTTTAAGCCTTCTTTTCCCCATAGAGATACTGAATAAAACGGACTCATTCCCATTTGTTTTCCACTGTAATTTTGAAAATGAGTATTTAAATGCCCTTCAAAAGTAAGTAAATAAATTCGAAACATATAAAATGCAGTTAACCCGGCTGTGGAACAAGCTATTATTCCGAAAAGTGGTGAATACAACCAAGTATCATTAAGAATTTCATCTTTGGACCAAAAACAAGCAAGTGGTGGAATACCACAAAGAGAAAGTGTACCTAATAAAAAAGCTGTTTTTGTAATTGGGACATGTTTTGTTAAACCGCCCATAAGAACCATATTCTGACTTTTATCTGGAGAATATCCAACAATAGCTTCCATTGAATGAATAATTGATCCAGATCCTAAAAACAATAATGCTTTAGAGTAAGCATGGGTAATCAAATGAAATAAAGCAGCTCGATATGACCCCATACCTAAAGCTAACATCATATAACCCAATTGAGACATTGTAGAATAGGCTAAACTTCTCTTAATATCTGTTTGAGCAAGAGCCAAAGTAGCTCCTAATAGTACTGTTATTATACTTATTAAAGATATTAAATTCATTATGTAGGGTATTCCTATGAAAAGAGGAAGAAGACGAGCGACAAGAAAAATGCCCGCTGCTACCATCGTAGCAGCATGAATCAGAGCCGAAATAGGGGTAGGCCCTTCCATGGCATCAGGTAACCATACATGAAGGGGGAATTGTGCCGATTTAGCAATTGCACCGGAAAATACTAGAAAAACGCATAAATTATAAACTAAAACAGTAAACGCATTATCATTATTATAACTTAAGTTATTGAATATTTCAAACAAATCCTGAAATTCAAAACTACCTGTTATCCAATAAAGACCTAAGATTCCTAAAAATAAACCAAAATCTCCTATACGATTAGTTACAAAAGCTTTTTGACAAGCATTTGCAGCAATAGGTCGTGTGAACCAAAAACCTATTAATAGATATGAGCACATTCCAACTAATTCCCAAAAAATATAAATTTGTATCAAATTTGAACTCGTAACTAATCCCAGCATGGAAGTATTGAAAAAACTCATATAAGCAAAAAATCTTAAATATCCTTGATCATGAGACATATAATTATCACTATAAATCAAAACCAGAATTCCAACAGTAGTAATTAATATTAACATAATAGAAGTAAGTGGGTCGATCAAGTGGCCGAACTCTAAAGAAAAATCATTATTAATAGTCCAAGACCCTACATATTGATATATGAAATTGCTATTTATTTGCTGAATAGCCAGATCTGCAGAACAAATCATAACTATACTTAATAATAAAACACTAGGAAAAGCCCACATGCGACGAAGATTTTTTGTTGCCGTCGGAAAAAAGAGAAGCCCGACTCCGATTAAGACAGGAACTGGAAGTGGAACGAAAGGTATGATCCATGCATATGGATATGTATGTTCCATAAAAAAACCTTTTTCATTTTTAATTTATTCTTTCCGATTCACCGGATCTTCTCTCTTTCGCAAAAAAAGTAAAAAAATATATATATAGATTAGAGATGCAAGACCAAAATTTAATCTTCTTAAGTAGTCTGATTCTTTACTAAATTGTTCAAATCAACAAATCAAGAAGTTACAACTGGTTAAATGATATCACGCAAAGTGAATAGTTATTTATTAAGTAATATATTTATATATTTAAAGCTAGTTTGGGAGATCCAGAAAAAAAGCTTTTTTAACTTAACTTTAACCAATTTTATTTCTTATAGTACGTTGGATACTATAGCTTTAGAGCTTTTACTATGAGGATATAAAAAATCCATTAGTTATAGTATGAATTCGTTTTTTTGTCCGGAAAGTTATAGTTTATTAATTATATGTAATATAAATGTAAAAAAAAATTAATGACATATAATCTTTTTTCGCCTTTTTTATAGCAAAGTAGTAGTATCTAAATGTAGTAGTATCTAAATAAAGAACTAGATGGATAATCAATAGTAAATAAAGATTCGTTTTTATTGAATATTTAATATTATATTAATACTAGATAGATGTCTTTCACATCCAACTATAACAATGAGTAATCTCTTGATTTTTGAATGGCAGTTCCAAAAAAACGTACTTCTATGTCAAAAAAGCGGATTCGTAAAAATTCTTGGAAAAAGAAGGGATATTGGGCAGCGTTAAAAGCTTTTTCATTATCGAAATCTCTTTCGACCGGGAATTCAAAAAGTTTTTTTGTGCCGACAAATAACTAATCAAACATTGGAATAATCGGAATAAAAACTGAATCGAAACTGAATGACTTTTTTGTTCTATCCCTAGATCCTAGATAGTTCTTCCTTCTATCTAGGATCTAGGGATAGAACAAAAAAAAGTCTTATTCCCACAGAGGATAAACTATGCGGAAGCTTATTATTTTATTACGTTAAATATAACTGACATTCTAAAACCAGATAAATATACTCTACGTATGTATTTAAATGACGTTGTATTCCTAAATTTTAATCGTTCCTAAATATGAATTGACTACTGCAATCTCGACGATTGAGTATGAATAGGTTATTATAATTTTGAGCAAGCCGCTATGGTGAAATCGGTAGACACGCTGCTCTTAGGAAGCAGTGCTAGAGCATCTCGGTTCGAGTCCGAGTGGCGGCATGGCATCTATCTTCTAAAACTTCTAAAAGAGATAGACTAAGTCCTATTAAGTAATTCCAGAAATTAAACTCCCTGCATTCCGTAATTATAATTAAGGTACTCCCCCCTTAAAAAAATATAGATATATAATATGATTTTTTCGACTTTCGAACATATATTAACTCATATATCCTTTTCTATTATTTCAATTTTAATTACACTATATTTTATAACCTTATTAGTGGATGGAGGACTAGATGATTCATCCGAAAAGGGCATGATAGCGAGCTTTTTCTGTATAACCGGATTATTAATCACGCGGTGGATTTATTCGCGACATTTTCCATTAAGTGATTTATATGAATCATTAATTTTTCTTTCATGGAGTTTATCCAGTATTAATATGCTTCCGTATTTTAAAAAACATCAAAATAATTTAAGCGCAATAACCGCGCCAAGTGCTATTTTTACCCAAGGCTTTACTACTTCGGGTCTTTTAACTGAAATGCATCAATCCGCAATATTAGTACCTGCTTTACAATCCCAATGGTTGATGATGCATGTAAGCATGATGGTATTGGGCTATGCAGCTCTTTTATGTGGATCATTATTATCAATAGCTCTTTTAGTCATTACATTTCGAAAAGACATAAGGATTCTTGATAAAAGCAACCATTTATTAAAATTAAATGAGTTAGTTTACTTTAATGAGACCAAATACACAAATAAAATAAACAATATTGTAAAAAATACCTCGTTTCTTTCTGATAGGAATTATTACAAATATCGATTGATTCAACAATTGGATGATTGGAGTTATCGTGTTATTAGTCTAGGTTTTATCTTTTTAACCATAGGTATTCTTTCGGGAGCAGTATGGGCTAATGAGGCATGGGGATCATATTGGAATTGGGACCCAAAAGAAACTTGGGCATTTATTACGTGGACTATATTTGCAATTTATTTACATACGCGAACAAAGAAAAATTTACAAGGGGAAAATTCGGCAATTGTGGCTTCTATGGGGTTTCTAATAATTTGGATATGCTATTTTGGGGTTAATCTATTAGGAATAGGGTTACATAGTTATGGTTCATTTAACCTCTAATTGAATTGCAGAAAGGGCGTGACTAATACAGTTAGGTGTAGGACTATCTATATATAAGAAAACTTCGTGTAAGCTGACGAGAACCCTTTGAATCCAGAGTGTAGTGATTCAAAGGGTTCGGAATAATTCGGGTTACAATTCATTTTTTATTATCTTAAGTAAACTATTTATCAAAAAAATTAGATAGAATAGTTTCGACCTTGTCAACTGATAATGAAAGAACGAAATCCGGGTAAATACCAATTCCTATTACTGGTAAAAAGATAGAAAGAGAAACAAATAATTCTCGCGGCCCCGAATCAAAAAAATAAGAATTTGGAGCATTAAATAGCTTATATCCATAGAACATCTGGCGTAACATAGATAATGAATAAATAGGAGTTAATATCATTCCAATTGCCATTACACAAATAATTATTATTTTTGGCATTAAAAGGTATTTTTGGCTGGTAATTATTCCAAAAAATACTATTAATTCTGCAACAAAACCACTCATGCCTGGTAATGCAAGGGAAGCCATCGATAAGATACTGAACATTGTGAATATTTTTGGCATTGGAATAGCTATTCCACCCATTTCGTCGACATAAACAAGACGGATTCTATCATAACTCGTTCCTGCCAAGAAAAAAAGTGCAGCGCCAATAAATCCATGAGAGATTATTTGGAAAATGGCTCCGTTGAGTCCTGTATCTGTGATAGAGGAAATTCCAATAATTATGAAACCCATATGAGATACAGAGGAATAGGCTATTCTTTTTTTTAAATTACGTTGCCCAAGAGATGTTGAAGCTGCATAGATTATTTGTATTGTGCCTACTATCAACAACCAAGGAGAAAATATAGAATGAGCATGGGGTAATAATTCCATATTGATCCGAATCAACCCATACGCTCCCATTTTTAATAAGATTCCAGCTAGAAGCATACAAGTACTGTAATGTGCTTCTCCATGGGTGTCTGGTAGCCATGTATGTAGAGGTATAATCGGTGATTTGACAGCAAAAGCAATTAGAAATACAAGATAAAATATTATTTCCAATGCTATAGGATATGCTTGATTAGCTAATGTTTCAAAATTTAATGTCGGTTCATTGGAACCATATAAACCGATACCCAGAACGCCCATTAAGAGAAAAATGGAACCTCCTGCAGTGTACAAAATAAACTTTGTAGCTGAGTACAGACGTTTCTTTCCTCCCCACATAGCTAGGAGTAAATAAACAGGAATTAATTCTAACTCCCACATGATGAAAAAAAGTAAGAGGTCTCGAGCAGAAAATGATCCTATTTGACCACTGTACATTGCTAACATTAAAAAATAGAATAATCGGGAATCCCGAGTAACTGGCCAACCCGATAAAGTGGCTAAAGTGGTGATAAATCCTGTCAGTAAAATGGGTCCGATAGAAAGTCCATCTATTCCGAATCTCCAATAACAATAAAAAAAATTGATCCATTTATAATCCTCCGCAAATTGGATTAATGGATCGTCCAGTTGAAAATGATAACAAAATGCATAGGTGGTTAGAAGGAGTTCTAAAATACATATACATATAGTATACCACCTAAAAATCTTATTTCCTCTCTGGGGAAGAAAGAAAATTAAGGAACCCGCCAATATTGGAAAAACAACAATTATTGTTAACCAAGGAAAATCATTCGTGGTAAAGACAAGATACACTTGGACAAAAAAACCCGTACTCAAAAAATTTTAATAGATTTTATTGTTATTTGAGTACGGGTTTTTGTCGGTAAAAAAAAAATCAACTGGATTCCCGTGGAGTTTTATGGAACATATCAATAAGCTAGACCCATGCTGCGAGTTGTTTCATGCCATAAATAAACTCGAACACTCAAGAAATCGGTTGGACAGGCAGATTCGCATCTCTTACAACCTACACAGTCTTCTGTTCTGGGAGCAGAAGCGATTTGTTTCGCTTTACACCCCTCCCAAGGTATCATTTCTAATACATCTGTGGGGCAGGCTCGGACACATTGAGTACACCCTATACATGTATCATAAATCTTTACTGAATGTGACATTGGATCTATTAATTTTTAAACGCCATAAATTTTCGATCTAGTAAACTTGTAAAATGAATCATATATTTAGACACCAGATGAATCAATGATTTACCAGAATTTTGCTAATTAATCTACTTCTGGATCGGCTCATGAGCGAGGATAGAGGGGCCAGGATACTTTGATTTATTACGTTACGTTTTCGCAAGCATGCCCATCATCCTAGAGTACGCATCATACCTACTAATTGGGATTTATTAATATTATAATTTGTAATTTAAATTTATATCGCAAAATAGTAAAAACCTTCATTTGAGGGATATTTATCTTTCTATGATTAATCTTATTTATTCAACAAATTCAATTGGTTGATACGAGTAGAATTTCTGTTACGATAAATTGATGAAACAATTGCTAGTCCAATCGCTGCTTCAGCCGCTGCAATAGCTATAACAAAAATTGAGAAAATGGCTCCTCTTAATTGACGACTATCAAAAAAATCGCAAAATGTTACGAAATTTATATTCACTGCATTCAGTATAAGTTCAAGACACATAAGGGCTCTAACCATATTTCGACTCGTGATCAATCCATATATACCTATAGAAAATAAATAGGCACTCAAAATAAGTACATGTTCGAGCATCATTGATCAACTCCTTATCAATATCGATGCATTTCAAGATGAACAAGAATTCAACCGATTCTATTAACTAGAATATAAACAGTACGCAACTAACAAGTGTGGAACAAAGAAATCAAATAAATAGAGTTTATTGTTATAATATATTGGAAAAAAAAATTCTATATTTGATAGAATTGAAACACGCAACAACGTTTTATTTTGATTACTATGCTAGTTCTAACGATTTATTACTGACGAGCCATAGCAATTGCACCTATCAAAGCAACTAAAAGAATTATGGAAATAAGTTCAAATGGAAGGAAAAAATCTGTTGATAAATGAATCCCAATTTGTTGACTATTACTTAAAAAATCTTGTTCTATAATCTGGTTTGATCTTGTAGTCCAAATAATACCGTACCATGACGTATCTGTAATAATAGTAATTAGTGAAGCAAAAATACTTGCACAAACCATCGCAGTAACCCCATCCCCAACGGTCCAAAGAGTAAAATCGTTGTACGATGCTGAACCATTCATAAACATCACAGCAAATATGATTAAAACATTTATAGCTCCCACGTAAATAAGGAGCTGTGCGGCAGCTATAAAATGGGAGTTTGATGAAATATATAATAAAGATATACAAACAAGAACCAATCCCAATGAAAAGGCAGAATAAATTGTATTAGTAAGTAAAACCACCCCTAAACCTCCTAATATAAGAACCAATCCTAGAAAGACTAAAAGAAAATCATGTATTGGTCCGGGTAAATCCATTTTATGTAAAATAAGAAATAAATAAAAAATCTTTCATGATCTTATTGACCTGACCAGGAAATGGACCCTATTTTTTTTATGATATGTTTTTATGAATTTAATTCTAAATGCTAAGAAATTCTAATGAGTGTGGATTGATGTGTATCCAATAATTGAATCAATCTCGTTTTTTTATCAGAATAATAAATTAAAAATGGGAGTTTGAACAAGCTATATATGTTAAAAAAATTACTGATAGATGATATATCACTCGATTTTAACTCCAAATAACGCCTCGATTCTCATCAACTAATTTATAGTTGGGATTTCTATTGTAGTTATTGACCACGGAAAAATAAAATTAAAATTTGCAAATCATGGGGTTGACGCATTTTTTATTTGAGGCGAATTCAAAATTGTTCGAATTGTATAATCGTCAATTACTGGCATTGGTAAACGACCCAAAGCTATTTGATTATAATTCAATTCGTGACGATCATAAGTAGAAAGTTCATATTCTTCAGTCATTGATAAACAATTTGTTGGACAATACTCAACGCAATTACCACAAAAAATACAGATTCCGAAATCAATACTGTAATTAAGCAATCGTTTCTTTCTAATATTCGTTTCCAATTTCCAATCCACAACAGGTAAATCTATAGGACATACACGAACACATACTTCACAAGCAATGCATTTATCAAATTCAAAGTGGATTCGACCGCGGAAACGTTCCGATGTGATTAATTTTTCATAAGGATATTGAATAGTTACAGGTAAACGATTGGCGTGCGATAAGGTAATCATAAAACTTTGACCAATGTACCTTGCAGCTCGGACTGTTTGTTGACCATAATTCATGAACCCGGTTACCATAGGGAACATATCGTGAATATCTAGAATTTTTTTTTCTCTTGTTTGGGACAGGTCGTGATAGTGTATTTACAGTGCAAGGAGTTGGGAAGAAGTTGTTAATAATAGATTACCTAGAGAAATAGGTAAAAGAAATTTCCATCCAAGGTTTAATAATTGGTCCATTCTTAACCTCGGTAAAGTCCATCTTGTTGTGATAGGAATAAACAAGAACAAATATGTTTTAGCTAATGTAATAAGGAGAAAAATTGTGGTTCCAAAGACGCCACCTACTTTATTTATTTCAAATAGTTCAGGAATAAACATGTACGGAATAGAGAGATTCCACCCACCCAAGTAAAGAACTGTTACAAACAATGAAGAAACTAGTAGATTTAGATAAGAAGCAACATAAAATAAACCAAATTTTATACCTGAATATTCCGTTTGATAACCCGCTACTAATTCTTCCTCTGCTTCTGGTAAGTCAAAGGGTAATCTCTCACATTCTGCTAGGGAGGAAATTATAAAAATGATAAACCCGATAGGTTGACGCCACAAATTCCATCCCCAAAACCCATATTTTGCCTGTGCCTCAACTATATCAACTGTACTTGAACTATTAGATAATTATAGTCGGTGATAACATCACTGTTCCCATCGCTATTACAGAACCGTACATGAGATTTTCACCTCATACGGCTCCTCCAGGACCACAAAGAAATCTAAGGACCGGATCGGCATTCTTTATGGTGATATGTTCTAGATCGAGTAAAAATCTATTGAGAGGTCCCGAATTAGACCAATGGAATTCTGTTTGCTATACTAAAAAAAGTACTTCTGAATTGATCTCATCCTTTAATAATTTAGAATGTTTTTTTGAGTAATAACTTAAACCTTCAATAAAATACTCCTTCTATAAATATTCATAGATAGTGGATTCAAAAAAAGTAAAGGATTATTTCGTTCTTGATAGTAATTTCTTTAATCGGTGGATAGGAGCATACTCTGGATCGGAATCATGGGGAGTACTACCTGATCATTTCTACTAACGTAAAGCCCCAATTAGTCTTCCTTTTATGTGGAAACGGCCCTTTGTATAATTTACATAATCTCTATTACTAATCCCTTGTGTAATTTGGTGTTTCTAACCATCCACTCATTTTTGCCCAATCGCCTGTTATGGTAGTCGGGTAATATAGCCAAACGCTAATGAAAACCCCATACAGTTGATCTTGTGAACCCGCTTCAAGCCATGATGCCCAACCAACCAATCTTGGGGTAAACAGTCTCTACTGCTTATATTGACTTTTGCTTAATCCTGGTACAGAGGAAATGAGGCTCGACTTCTTACTGCGAACTTATAAGCTGTTTTTTTTCACTCATAGAACTATCTGATTTAGTTCATCAACACTAACGATGAACAAAAAACGGAGACTATCTATTCAACGCTTTCCGCGAAAGAACGGAAATAGTAAAAAGTTTATGTCTCAACGAATCACACGTAGAGATATTGATAACACACATAGAGTTAATGGTATTTCATAACTAATGGATTGAGCAGCTGCTCGTAAACCACCTAAAAAGGAATATTTATTATTTGATCCATATCCTGATATAAGAAGTCCAATAGGAGCAATACTTGAAATAGCGATCCATAAAAAAACCCCGATATTGAGATCAGCTAGGATAAGATGATAACCAAAAGGAATTACTGAATAACTTAGTAAAATTGATATGACCGCTACCGATGGTCCGATACTGAATAAACCACTATCTCCTCTAGATGGAATAATATTTTCTTTAACAAGTAGTTTTGTCCCATCTGCTAGAGCTTGGAGAATTCCTAAAGGGCCGGCATATTCAGGTCCAATACGTTGTTGTATCCCTGCGGATAGTTCTCTTTCTAACCACACAATTACTAGTACACCTATTGTGATTCCCAATACAAGAGTCAAAATAGGGATAAGCATCCATATGATCCCATAGATCTCCTTTAAAGACTCCAATCTGTAAAAAGAATTGATATCTTGTATTTCTGTTCTATCAATTATCATTTCAACGGTCAACTTCTCCCATAATGATATCTATACTACCTAGTATCGTCATAATATCAGCCAATTTCATTCTTTTAACTAACTGAGGAAGAATTTGCAAATTGATAAAACCTGGCGGTCGTATTTTCCATCGCCAAGGAAAAACACTTTGATCTCCTATCAAAAAAATGCCCAACTCTCCCTTTGGTGCTTCGATTCTTGCATAAAGTTCTTGTTTCGACAATTCAAAAGTGGGCGAAGGCTTTTTACTAATGAATCGATATTCAAAATCATTCCATTTTGGATCCCTTACTATATCAAAGCATCGGTTTTCTAAATTCTCATAGGGCCCTCCTGGAATTTCTTCCAGAGCCTGTTGAATAATTTTTATAGATTCCGTCATTTCGCTGATTCGTACTAAATAACGAGCTAACGAATCCCCTTCTTTTTGCCATTTGATTTCCCAATTAAATTCGTCATAACACTCATAATGATCAACTTTACGAAGATCCCACTTTATTCCGGAAGCTCGTAGCATTGGTCCTGATAAACCCCAATTTATTGCTTCCTCTTCGCTAATAATCCCTACTCCCTCAACTCGGTCTAAAAAAATAGGATTTCGTGTAATAAGGTTTTGATATTCAGCAACCCCTGTTAAAAAATAATCACAGAAATCTAAACATTTATCTATCCAGCCATGGGGTAGATCAACAGCGACTCCTCCGATACGAAAATAATTATGCATCATTCTCATACCAGTGGCAGCTTCGAATAGATCATATACTAATTCTCTTTCTTTGAAAATATAGAAGAAAGGGGTTTGTGCCCCAATATCGGCCATAAAAGGGCCGAGCCATAACAAATGAGAAGCTATACGACTCAACTCCAACATAATTACTCTTATATAGCTGGCTCTTTTCGGTACTTGAATATTTCCTAACTGCTCTGGTGCATTTACGGTTATCGCTTCTGTGAACATAGTAGCTAAATAATCCCACCTTGTTACATAAGGCAAATATTGTATAATTGTTCGGTTTTCTGCTATTTTTTCCATTCCTCTGTGTAAATAACCCAATATTGGTTCACAGTCAATAACATCTTCACCATCTAGAGTAATGATGAGTCGAAGAACACCATGCATTGATGGGTGCTGAGGACCCATATTTACTATCATGAGATCTTTTTTTGTAGCTGGTACATTCATAGGTTTTTCCCCGATTGATTCTTCCATGAATTGCCGAAAATAATCAAAATTCAAGATCTAACAAATCAAATAATTAAAGTTCTTTAAAATTTAAATTAGTGAGTTTTTGGCTCACGAATTTCCAACCGACCAATTAATTCTTTATAACGTACTCTATTTTTCTTTGACAAATAAGCTAGTAATCGTTGACGTTTTCCCAGAATTTTACGTAAACCTCTCTGAGATAAATAGTCTTTTCTGTGCAATTCCAAATGTGAAGTAAGTCGTCGTATCTTATTAGTGAAACTTAATACTTGAAATTCAACAGACCCCGGGTTTTCTTCTTTTTTTTCTTGGAAAAAAACTGAAATGAATGCATTTTTTACCATAAAACGTAAATTTACCCCCCCTTTTATTGTTTAAAGATATTTTTTTATTGTTAATTTTACTGATCAGAAATAATAAATAAGAATAATGCTAACCATTTGACTAAATTATCTACCCTTAATTTTCTCAAAAAAAAAATGAGTCACTGATGAATCCAATTTGAAATTGGAATAGAAAAGTTAGAGTTAAAAAAAAAATTATGTATTAGTTTGCTTTGAAATATTAGATATGTTACCTGATATCTGATAGCTAGCAAAAATATATCGTCGTCTATTTTAAAATTGTGGATAGTGTGGATACATATGTAGCCTTAACACACTGAAACTATTGCTATTAGTGGTATCAAACCAATAGCGATTCATACAAGCTAAATCTTCTAATCGATAAGTGGGCCACAGAAAGAACTTTAATTTTCTTAATTGATTTTTATCTATATCAAGATTTGGGCTTGTATCCAAAAATTTAACACAGTTTTTTACGTTCTTTCCATCCCAAAGTATGGGATTTTGACCCTCACCCTTCCCTTTTCTTGAATTGAATGAAATTACAATTCTAAATTCTCTCCGACGTCTAGGTGATAAAATATTTTCGGGAACGAGCAAAGCATAATAGTTTTTATCTCTATTTCCAGTTAGTTTTTGATGTCTTGTAAGGGATTTATAAAAATTCTTTTTATCACCATATCTTTGATTAATGCGATCTTTATTCTTATGAACCAATGAAATACTTATGCTTTGATATCTAATAAATTTTCCATTAGTTTTGACAGACAGACGAACCGGTTCGATGCTAACCCCCCCCCCTTTCACGAATTCGGGAATATGGACATCCTTGTGACTCAGCATTATATTGAAAAGCATTTCGCCTCGTTGGAGAGAGGATATAAAAACTTTTCGCGGGCTTCTCAGTCTAAGCAGGAGACAATATACCTTGATATTATTGATTAGTTGTTGATTAAAAAAATAATCACTTCTAATAAGCAAATTATTTTTTAGGAGAAAATCGAATTCTGTTTCTGTAGTGCTTGTGTTTTGCTTTTTCTTTGTATGGTTTTTGATGACTGATCCCGCATAATCTTCTTCTTCTTCAATATATCTTTTTTCATTGATGTTTTTATTTGGACTAATCGGTGCATTTTTCTGAAAAAAAAAAAAAAGTAATTTTATGGGTATGACCCAGGGTTTTATTTTATATGAATTATAAAGTAACATAACTTCTGGGAAGAACCAAAGTTCAAAATCGGATATGGCCTTGCTTTGTATTTCTTCATTCATTCCCATCCAAGCAAATTGTTTTTTATTTAAGGGGTTGATGTCTTCATCAATTGTGAGATAAAAAGGATATTTCTTATACATTTTATCAACTTTTTGATCGTGACTAGTCTGTTTATTACTGGTGCTATGGATCCAAGCCTCGCTATTGAGCTTCTTTCTAACACTAAAATGGATAATTTTCCAATCTGCATATTTTCTATCCGGATTTTTAGCTATAATAGCATCTTTTCCTAGATAATTCTTGATAAGTATAATTGCCAGCCCATCAAATAATTTTTTTTTATCTATGTTGAAATTATAAGAAATCTCTTCGGTATTGTTTACGTGTAATGATGATACATAACTATAGGAGTTCCTCTTAGCTTCATAATTAATAGATTTCGATGAGAAGAGGTCATATTCGGAGTGTCTTTTAAAATTTTCTTTTTTATTTTTTAATAGAGAATAAGTTTCTTTTTCATATGAATACCATTTGTTTAAATCTTTTTTGGGGGCTTGATTAACTCTATTTTGCCATTTTTGGGCTACTAATTTAGACCATTGAATTTTAGATAAATTATATTGATAATGAACCCGTAACCAATTTTTCCATTGATTCAGTCTAGAATTACGAAGTTTTTTATTTTTTAATTCGGAACTCAATATTCCTTGTGTTCTAAAATATCCCGTTAGTTCGTTTTTCTTTAAAACAGGTGTTCCGTGAGATTGAAGAACAGATCTTAAGTTAATAACGTGGGTTTTTGATAATTTGTAAAATACATATGCTTGTGACAAAGAAGGTAAGTTCTTTGAATATTTATTAATATTACTATTAGAAAGTGACTTTATAAAGTGAATTTTTTTGTTTTTTTTTTTCTCAATTCTTTCGGGATTTGCTTTAATATAAATAGTGTAAATGTATTTTTTAACTTTTTTTGTTGTTGATTCAAGAAAAACTTGTGTGTCGATCCGAAGAATATTAATCATACCTAAGAAGTATATCCTTTGAAAGAAAAATTTTATAAAAAAATGTGATTTACGGATTAATCTAATCTTTATTCTTTTTAACACCCGAAAAAAAAAGGATTCTAATCTGTTAGCATCATTACTTTTTTTGTTCGACCGAATGTTTTTTTCTTTTATAAGTTTGTTTATTTGAGTTATGATTAGGCTTGTTCTATCAGTCAGCTCTTTTGTTTTTTTTTCTGGCAGTGAATAACTTCTCCAATCAATAGATTTTATTTTACTGGATGGTTTATAAATAATACTATTACTGATTAAAAAATCTTTTTCTTTTTTAGTTTCACGCAACTCATATACTTCTCCTAATCCAAATAATAGCTTTGGGTTTATTTTTGCTAATTCTTTTTTTATTTTTTTGATAAGGAGAATGCTTTTT